GCCTCATTTGTATCCCCGAGCATTTTAAATTTCCCATTTATCAAAAAATCCCATTATCATTATTAAATTAAGTACATTCTTCATCGAATTAAATCGACGATCTAGCACTGATGGAATTTCTATTCTGTTTACTGAATCACATGAAATTTTACCCAACTCCATATTTGGAATGAAATGTATAAACTACGTATGAACGGAGGAATAAAGAAAATTTTCTACTTAAAGTGGAAATTGCAACAGATCAAAATGGAAAGGAATTGATAAAACAATCCTAGAAACAGAATTCTCTTAGACTTATTAAGGTCATAGGTTTTTGTATAGAATAGCAAAACAAAAATAAACTGATTAAAATTATACCATTATTATGATATTACATATTTGAATTTGAGAAAAATAAAAAGATTCGGTATTTGGTAGATAAAGATAAAAAAATCTGATATAATCCATTTTTTTAGCACTTAACCACCTAGGGATTTCGTTGTTCAAAAAACGATTTATTTGCAGAGAAGAGAAATGTTTGTACTGTACTGATTTTTGAGTAGATGAAGGGTATACAAAGGGTATAAGAAGGGTTGCATTTATTAAACACGTATGCAAATAGCTATAATATCCGACTTCTCTTTTATTGCCAGTTCTATTCGGGACAGCCCGGGCCATGCTCTATCAAAAGATAATTTCTATTCAATGCAAAATTGAAGAAGTGAAGTAGGATAATTTTAGGATAATTCCCTATCGACAAGATATCTAGATAATAGATATCTGGGTAACAATTTATGTTCTGGGGTTTACATATACCCATATGTTTTGTTATAATTGAAATTGAGAAGGATTTTTTTATGGAAAAAATTTAATACTGAATAATACTGATTAGTTCTGTCTTAATTTGTATTTTCTTATGTTTTTAGGAAAACGCAATTTTAGATTCAAATCCCAGAATCTTTCATGAATTCGAAAGGAAGCAGTCAATAGTTAATGGTTCGAATTTGTCGGCTGAAAATACACAATGCTAAAAACATTCTCTCATTTTTGAGAAATCAAATTTGTATTTTCAGATACTATACAATCAATCGAAGGGATGGATCAAATCCAACCAAAAGGGGGTTTTTCTTTTAGGCAAAAGATTAAGGAAAACAGGAGTCAAAATGCAAGTACAATAAAAAAATTAAGTACTCCGGAACAATTTGCATCTAGTTTGTATCATTTTGGCGGCATGGCCGAGTGGTAAGGCGGGGGACTGCAAATCCTTTTTCCCCAGTTCAAATCCGGGTGTCGCCTGATCAACAAAAAAAACTCGAAAGATCTTCTTCCCCTCTGCTGATATAACCCGCAGAACGCTCCCCGGTAAAAGCATAGGAAACAGGCAGTTGATACTTTGTTTTATTCTAAGCATTAAGCATGTGGTCTGAAGGTTTTATAAATTAAAAGATTCTGAATCCTCGTTCGCATCTAGGATTCAAGAAAATATTCTAATCTACTGGTAGAGGGGCTATCAAGACTTCACGACTTTCTTCTATTACTACGGAAGTGTTTAGTGACTGGATCTTGAATCAGATTGTGGAGCCTGATAGGAAATTCAATTAATAGTCTTCGAAAAGGGCGGAAGTTGCTTTATATACGACGGATTCGCGAGAATATCGGAGTGCTCAGGAATCCAAAATCCAATCAATATTAGATTGGATGAATAATTGACTTTTATAGAAAAAGGGGGCAAAAAGAAAGAATTCTTTTTTGGCAACCCCTAGTCAAGCCCCTTGTTTCACAGCGATAATCGGGATAGGAAGTACGGATTAGAGCAAGTGGGGAAATTAGGGGTCTGTAATAGATCGTGATTTATCTTTTTTAGTGTTTTCTACTCTTCTATTTTTACTTAGAAGGTCAACAAGAATAGGCCTTATTTTTATTATTCCTACATGTTCCCATTGCCTCGGGACGTTACTACGTATTTTGCTTGTGTTTAATCTTTCCCGATTCGAAATCATAATCGATTTATTGGATTGGTTTCTCAAAAGTGTTCGGTCAGAATCCCTTTTTGACTCTGCGCCATTGATTCCACTATTATTAGTGAGGAATAAAGGAATAATTCCTTTGTATTTATAGAGATAGGGGACATAATTCACATGGATATAGTAAGTCTCGCTTGGGCTGCTTTAATGGTAGTCTTTACATTTTCCCTTTCACTCGTAGTGTGGGGAAGAAGTGGGCTCTAAAAGTATTACTAATTTAGTTCAGGAATCAAACCGTATCAATTGTTTTATAGATCGTTCTGCAACGCATTTTGAACTATTTCAAATCAAAATCTCCGAATTTAGAATCTCATTGGAGTCCAATGGAATAATCTATGATATGAATCATACCCTATCTCTCAAAGAGATATTTCAGCGATTCCCGTCTTTGTCTTTCGAAAAGAAAGGGATTCAGATTATTCCAACCTAAATTTCTTACGAAATTTTCTAATTGAATTAAGAGGGGAATGGGCTGTTACTATCTTTACTTTATAGATACATACTGAGGAAGACCGGACTTTTTTTCCCTCTTTACTATTCAAAAAAGAAGTCGTTTTGTTAAGTGTATACGCACTTTGTATGAGAAATGATATAGAGATAGTGGTTGTCTCACGAGAGACTATGCAATAATAAGATCTTGCCTCAGGCAGGTCACATATTGGGCAATTTGGTTTCTAATTTGAGAAAAGCGATTTATGCTTTATCGACTTATTTCATATCATGGTTCGGGCGTTCAAAATGGGTGAGGCTTCCTCTTCCTTATTAGTGAAATGAAGGGAATTAGAATCCTAAGATAAGAATTATCTCAGATTGATCGGAACAAATAGATGTAGCAAATCGGGTTTTATGTCAACGCCATACAATATATATGTAATTAATATACACATATATACATATATGAAGAGAATATTGTAGATTGATCTATAGAAACTTAAGCCTTTATCTTTATTCTAGATTACAACTTTATAGACTGACTAAATTGATAGACTAAGAGATAGATAGTATGGTAGATGAATCTTTCTTTCTACCATACTATCTATCTCTTAGTCTAATGCCAATTAGAATCCGCTGATTTCATTTAAGTTAAGACGTGAAATTGGAATCCTTTTCATTTGACTTCGTCAATTTTTGATAAGAACTCCGAAGGAAAGTTTAATTCAATTGAATTTTCAAATTCAATTGAATTAATTATTTTGACTAACTGTTTTTACGTAAATGATAAGTAGAAAGGCGGTAGGAACTAGAATGAATAGTGCAGTAGCAATAAATGCAAGAATATTTACTTCCATAATCTTATCGGTTTTTTTACTTGACAATAACTCGGGATTTAATCCCCTAGAGATGATAAATATTTCGTCTGTAAATTCAATGAATTACCTCTCGATGATCTTGAATCGGATCAATATCATGAATAACAATATCTGATCTATCAAATCAACCCGCCGTCGAGACTTGAATAGTATAACATAGGAAGTTCTTTTATCCATACCGAATCCAGATTTCGATTCCTGATCCAATCAATCCAAAATTCCTTTATTTATATTTATCATCCGTTTCCTTTTTTTTCTAAAAAAAACCTACCTTTCATCTTCCTTGGACAATCATCTGATAAAGGATCATCAGGTTTCCTTTCCACTTCGATTAATTACATAGTTACAAACCTAAACAAAGAATAAAAGCGAAATGGAAAAAATAGGAAAGAAAAAATAATAAATAAAAACTCTTTTTTGCTTTGGAAATGAAAGTATGCCCCCCGACACCCTTTACTAGACTAGTTCATAGAAAGGGAAAAATGAATTGATGTATTTATTGGATATTGGATGCGTCGGGACTGGCGGGGCTCGAACCCGCAGCTTCCGCCTTGACAGGGCGGTGCTCTGACCAATTGAACTACAATCCCAGGGAAATAAGGGATCTCGCAGAAAATTTGATTCTTTTTTATCTTCGTATGGGGTATTTCTGAAGAACAAGGGGGTTATACCATCCGTCTCATGATAGATTGGCTACTTATTGGGCCGAGCTGGATTTGAACCAGCGTAGACATATTGCCAACGAATTTACAGTCCGTCCCCATTAACCGCTCGGGCATCGACCCCAGGAAGAATCAATTTTAGGCTTATTGTTAATCCATGATCAACTTCCTTTCGTAGTACCCTACCCCCAGGGGAATTCGAATCCCCGCTGCCTCCTTGAAAGAGAGATGTCCTAAACCACTAGACGATGGGGGCCCACTTGCTCAATCGCCCTCATACTATGATAATAGTATCATCAGTTTTTTAAAATTGTCAATATAATGGAATGAATGATATGATTAGATCCGAGGGATCTTTCCGTTTTTCATAATTGTATAAAATTTTTTGATTCGTCATTCATGAATCGTTCATTAGAATCGACATTCTCTATATAAATCTACTAAATCTAGTAAGTGGGATCGAGAAGTTATCAAAATATTATCTAAGGCTTTAGTTCAAGGGAACAAGTAGAATCTATTCATCACATGATTCGATGAAATATCTTGAAATCTCTTTTATGTCGAATTTACATGTATGTTATGTATCATACAAGTGAATTTTGTTTTGATAGGGATCATCTCAATAAAAGAAATTAGGGCCAGTATTGAAACAATTCATTTTACCCTAGATTTCCTAGGCAAATCCATTTGATTATTCAAAAATAAGTCACTAGCCACTATGAGTCTACTGCATATACTTATTATAATATGTGTATATAGAGATTTTATCTACACAGTAACTTGTTCGGGAATTAAATAAAATAAGCCCTTTTAACTCAGTGGTAGAGTAACGCCATGGTAAGGCGTAAGTCATCGGTTCGAATCCGATAAGGGGCTTTTCTTTTTTTGATCATTTTTTTTCATAAAAGTCCAGTCTATAGTATTCAGAAAATAGAGATGTTTTGTTTTTATTTGGAATAAAAAAGGAATTAACGGGATAATACGTTATCATTATACTGAGTTAGAGTATAGTAGTTCTAGTTAGA